CATCTATGTCAGCTTTTTCCGAATGCATCTAAAGCTACTCGCTTTCTAGATGATCCCTCTAGAAGAGGGGGATTCTATGAAATCTTTCTAGTCTAGTTACTTCGTTCCCTATTTCTACTCGTGGGATCCTAAGGAAAATAATTTTGTTTCTACCGAGCTGAAATAATAAGTTGAGGGTTCTAGTAAACCAAAACCATCGTTTTCTAGCTATTTGGCTTCAATCTCCCTTTTAAAGCTCAAAAATTGAAGATTTAGTTACGATTGAAAGTTTTATACTATCATCTATCATCCATAGATCCTTTATTTATACTCATTCAATTGGAAGAATTGAACCAATCAAAAAAATTATGCTTCTTGACTCCATAATCCAAATAATCCAAAGAATCCAATTTTTTTCTTAAAATTCTGATTGACTTTTGGATAGAAATCGTGAGAATGTATATTTTTTCCTCAAATATCCTATTGAGGGGTAAAGGATTAAATCTTTTTAAGAAATAAAGTTTTTGATCGGAATATGAAAAAAAAAAATGGAAAGAACCCTTAACTATTGAAGTTGTTAATAGAACGAATCACACTTTTACCACTAAACTATACCCGCTACATATTCATTATTGGGTATGAATGGACCATTTGTCCAACAAAGTAATTAGACGCAGTCAAGATAGCATCGGAATCATGAAAATTCCAGCATTAACACGTATTTTGTTCCTCCGCGGCGCGGGCTTGAAAACTTGAAAAAAAAAAAATACAAAAAGTTTAGTCAAATTTAAATAGTGTTTAAATAGTGTACTAAAGTTATAAGTATTTTTTTGTTGGAAGTCATTACTGAATTTCTTTTTTTTTTCAACATCCCCCCACTTGAACTGCCAGATTTTCTGAATTCGGGTAGATTGGGCCTCACTTGTCCTTTGCCTTGAACAAGTAAATGATTTCTAGTCTCAATTTAGAAATATGATTTAGAAATATGTCTTTTCTATTTGATATTATTGATCTTATCAGATATATTTCTTTACTTTTCTTTCTTAATACTTCCTTTATAATCATATTAATCTAGATATAGATAATTTCTTAAAGAATTTCTAATAATTAGGAATGGAAATGAAAATTGCTCTTCTTGTTTCAAGAACAATTTTGATTGGATATAAAAACAAAATGAAATTGATTCGTTGGAACGAAAGAAGTACTGGCCCGGCCAGTACTTAACCAGGCCGGGAAATGAACCTTTTGTACAAAATACAAAGAAGTAAGGTATTCTTTCTATTGGAGAAATCTGTTTCAAATCATTATCAAAAAAGAAGGAAAATCAAAATTGTTCTCAATCTTGACTTCACGTGTCACATCACATGAGAAATTTCCCATTTGGAATGGGGAGAGATGGCTGAGGGGACTAAAGCGTCGGATTGCTAATCCGTTGTACGAATTATTCGTACCGAGGGTTCGAATCCCTCTCTCTCCGACCCCCCGATCACTTGAAATTTTAGAATTGGAATAAATTTTGATTATTTTATTTTATAAATCTTTTATCTTTATCTAGCATCTATTCCATTTATTGATACATTTACCTATGAAAAATAAAGGAAAAACTAAAAGCGAATCTCCTCTCTTTTTTTTATTCTTCACGCCCAGGATTACGCCCCGGATCATTAGATAAGAATCCGAAGATGAAGAGAGAAACAAAGAATATTACTACTGTGTAAACGAAGAGTTTAAGAGTAAGCATTACAAATCTCCAAGATAAGATCATTTTTTTTTTAGGAAATAGATCACCTATTTTACGACACACACTATAACACTATTTTGATATGACGCTCTAAAGATGAAAAAAAAAACTTCTTTTTTTTTATTCATTTTCACGAATTTCTTTCTAATGTAATAAGATTCCGATTTTTTCGTTACTAAAAATTTCTTGCCATATCTCTAATTAGGTATTGTATGGGATCTTATAAAGGAAAGGTCAGAACAAAAGAAGAAATAAGCTTATTAAAGATCATCGCCCCCTTATTCAAATTCAATTTGAATATAAAATAGAAAAAATTTCGCTTTTTGAATCGAGGGTTCCTAATGTCAGACTTATCTGATCTTATTTCTGATCTTATTTATTTTTAGAATCAAAATCTCATCTTTATTTATCAAATAATTTATGAATATGAATTGAAGAAAGATTTCCTTTTTATCGAAAACTTACAGCAGCTTGCCAAACAAAGGCTAAGAGAAAAAAGAGTAAAGGGATAACCGGCATAACGTCTACAATTGGATTGAAAAAGGCATAAGCCTCGGGCAATTTGGCGAAGAAAAAACTACTCGAATTAAAGGGTAGAATTAAGACAGATACAGATGAAACTAAAGATATTAACCATAAAAAACATTTTTTTGTTCTTAAAGATTCAAATTCAATTGAAATGATAATAAATTATCAGATTGGATTGAGTTGTTTTTCTGAGGGAAAATTGAAAAAGAAAAAGGCGGATAAAAGAAATAAATTCTTCTTTTTCTTTTATTTCTCCCCAATCAAGAATCCTTCCTTACATTCTCCAATCAAATGAGAATACAAGGAATTCTATTTTCATACAATATCTTAATTGAATTCTATGTAATGATCAATGAATCTTTTTGATTCTATATCTATTGTGTTGAATCCTAGCGACAACATGTCCTATATTTATTTTGGTTGGTTATTGACGAATAATCAATATTTAGCTTAGTTTTTCTTAGACAAAATAAAAATGGGGCGTGGCCAAGCGGTAAGGCAACGGGTTTTGGTCCCGTTACTCGGAGGTTCGAATCCTTCCGTCCCAGATCGTTTCCATCAGAAACGAAAGATTCTTCTCTATTGAAATTTTAAATTTCATTAAACAATTTTCTGTTTAATGTTGGATACAATGTTATCAATCTTAATTCTAAGAATGATTCTTAGAATCATATCTTTTTTTTTTTACTAAAGTATTTGATTCTTAAATATTCATGATGACTTTCTTTAACGATTTTTTGTTTTATATGATGGAGATGGATACGAAAAGATCAGACTCCTCGGATTCTGATTTTCTCTTTGATCTTATCTTACACGAGACTTTTTCTACTCCATAATAATGAAAACAAAGAAACTGTATTCTCAAATAATCTCTCTGTTTTAAATGAAAATCAGATTAAATTGTAGATGGTAAATAATACGTAAATCATAATATTATATTATATTAGAATCATAATACATAATCCTAATAATCCTCAAATCATAATTCATAAATAAAAAATCTGAAAATATTCAGAATATTCATAAATATTCATATTAAAATAGAATAGATTAATTTCATATAATTTTAAGAATCTATTTATATAAATAGATTCTTTATAGAAATATGTTCTATCAATATGATATAATCAATATGTTATATATATATATACAATATCTATATTCTAAATATAGAAATTCTAGAAATACATAATTCTTACATAATAATAGATATTGTATATTATTGTTATTAATATTATCTTAATATTCTAGGATTTAATATTTATGAATAAAAAAAAAGGAAATATTTAGTTTAGTAGAGTTAGTTTAGTATATTATTTAGTTAAAGTGGATAAAATTTTTATCCATTCATGGGGATTTCTTTTTCATTTGAATGAAAGTAAAGTCAAAGGCTTTTTTTGAGGTTTCTAATTTCTTTTTTTTTTTTTTAGAGGGATCTTTTATGATGGACAATCCCGAAAGATCTGTTGAAGATGTAAATAAGTTTGCTTAAAACTGATTTGTTTTTTTTTTCATGTTCTTTTCTTCATATGAGAAAATATGGGGTGAAATTAAGTGAAATACTTTCCGGATAAACATTTATCTATCCATAGTATAGATAAGTGTGTATTATTATGTATCGGTTCAGCCAATGACTATTCATGATTCCATATTGAATCAATTGCATACGGTTCCAAATTCCAATAAAATGAGAGGGATGTTATGGTAAAACTTCGTTTGAAACGATGTGGTAGAAAGCAACGTGCGACTTGAAGGACATGATTGGCTGTGGATTCTTACATCCACCATTTTCTATACGAATGAAGATGCTCTTGTCTCGACATAGTTTGTTCTGCTAGGAACCTAATTTCATTTGTCTTGGGTTGCTAAATCTAAATAAAAAGACTAATGCTATATAATGGTATAACATATGATGGAGCTCGAGCAAAAAAGATTGATTCATTACTTGGGGGAATAATCTAGGGTTAGTGACAATCAATAAGTTAGACCAACTTTGTAAATATATCATCAATATCTAAAATATAGATAAATGGAGAGGTTCAAATTTGAACAAGTTTGAAATCAAAAAAGTCAAATTTGTCGAAATTTTCAAACTGTTTCGATCAAGAGTGTATCACAAAGGAATCAATCTTTCGTATGATTTTTCCCTTTTTCCATAGAAAGAAAAAAAACAAAAGGTATGTTGCTGCCTTTTTGAAAAGGAGCAAGGATCACCGAAGTAATGTCTAAACCCAATGATTTCACAAAGCGCAAAGCAAAGACAACGAATTCCGGAACAAGGAAACACTATTTTCACTTGTCTCAACAATTGGATCAGAATGAGTAAAAAAATAGATCCGAAAGGAGACAAAAAAAGAAGTTAGAGACAGCTCAATAAATTCTAAGGATTTCCTTTCGAACTCTTTCAAAACCACCCAACTTGAGTTAGGAGTACAAATGAGATTTCTTTTTTCTGTAAGGAAAAAAGGCTAAAATTACAGTCTAATTCTTTATGGATCCATTTCTCTTTCTATTTCTATCTATATAGATAGAAATAGAAATTCTAGAAATTAAAATCATTTTTTCTTGAGCCGTATGAGGAAAAAACCTCCTATACGTTTCTAGGGGGGCATCTTTTATCTACATCTATCCCAATGAGCCATCTATCGAATCGTTGCAATTGATGTTCGATCCCGAAGAGAAGGAAGAGATCTTCAAAAAGTAGGTTTCTATGATCCGATAAAGAATCAAACTTATTCAAATGTTCCTGCTATTTTATATTTCCTTGAAAAAGGTGCTCAACCCACAGGAACTGTTCATGATATTTTAAGGAAGGCAGAATTCTTTAAAGAATTTCGAGTTTCTTTTGATAAAAAATAAAGGAAAAACAAGAGTCATGAATAAAAAAAGGGTAGTGTAACTAGTACCTATCTTTGTTTAATTCTTTATTCAAAGTTTTTTCTTTTCTTGTTCTATTCATACTTAATCTTATTCTGATTTTTTTTCTTGCTTCTTGTTGTGGAACCCCCCAACAAGGGGGGTAATCTTTCTTCTTGTATTTGTATTGTACCTTTCTTTTTTTTTTATTAAAAAAAGCCGATATTTTTATCTCTCTCTACCTTTTCCTTATTCCTTATTTTTTCTGCTCCAATTTATTATTTCTTCTTTATGTTTTTATGTTGTGCTAATCCAACACAAATTTCTATATAATTGAGAATTTATTGAAATTTGTTTTCAAAAAAGTCCATTTATATTGACAATGGCGTCTCAAACAAATATAATTTGATCATAGATAAATAGATCTTTTTCTGCTCACTCCCTATTGGCTCTTTCCTTGACTTTAGGAAAATGGATGGGTTTGCTGGATTTCTTTTTTTTATACAAATATACAAAACGTATTTTCTTAGCAAAAATAAAAAAAAATTGATAAAATTGGGTGGTTTTTCAATTTTTCAATTCTCTTTTGAATCTCTTGTTTTTTGAAGCGGATCCGCTTGATATTTTGGTGGTTAGATTTATTGCTAGTTCCGTGTTTTGACGCAGTTGTGCAGTGCAATTCCATTGATTTTTTTATTTTCTTTTTTTATTTCGATCATATCTACACTTCATATTGATCCGGGTTGCTAACTCAATGGTAGAGTACTCGGCTTTTAATTGCGACTATGATCTTTTACGCATTTGGATGAAGGAATTCGTCTAGACTGTTGGTAGAGTTTAGAAGACCGCGACTGATCCTGAAAGGTAATGAATGGAAAAAAAAGCATGTCGTAAAAAAAAAATAGAAAAATAGACAAAAGAATAATAGAATCATAGAAAAAGAAGAAATCTAGTACTCATAATAGAACAAACATAATAATTTTTTCTTTTTCTAAAAATTTTTAAGTTCAGTAAAGTATTTTATAGGCGAGTCTAGTGAATAAATGGATAGAGCCTTATGGCTCCAATTTGAGTAAGACAAAAAAGCAACGAGCTTCCCTTCTTAATTTGAATGATTACCCAATCAAATTACTAATTATACGTTAAAAATAGATTAGTGCCTGATGTGGGAAAAGGTTCTCTTGTGAATTGTGAGTGGACCATTGATTCTTTTTTTATTAATCCTAATTATTCTTTATTCTGGATTGGAGACGGATGTGTAGAAGAAATAGTATAGTGATAAAAAAAAGAATTTCTTTTCCAAAGTCAAAAGAGTGATCGAGGTGCAAAAATAAAAGATTTTTACCCCCTTTATTGTATAGAAAGGAAAAAGATCTGTAGATTGGGCTCTCTGTCTCCGGGGTATATATTATTTATTTGTTCTTACTTTTCTATAATCTTTTACTTCTTAGAATTCAAATATTCTATACTAGTTATAGTATTTTAGTATAAGATAAACAATATACTAAATACAACATACACATACGCCGTTCTGACCATATTGCACTATGTATCAGTATCATTTCATAACACAAAAAGTGCCTCCCTTTTTTGGTTCCAGTATAAATCTATGTAAATGGCAGAATTACAAGGATATTTAGATTGAAAAAAGATAGATTTAGGCAACAAAACTTCCTATATCCGCTACTCCTGCAGGAGTCTATTTACTCACTTGCTCATGATCATATCTTCAATAGTTTGATTTTTTACGAACCTGTGGAAATTCTTGGTTATGACAATAAATCTAGTTTAGTACTTGTGAAACGTTTAATTACTCGAATGTATCAACAGAAATCTTTGATTTCTTCGTTAAAGGATTCTAACCAAAATGTATTTTTGGGTCACAAGAATTCTTTTTCTTCTCATTTTTCTTCTCAAATGGTATCAGAAGGTTTTGGAGTCATTCTAGAAATTCCATTCTCGTCGCGATTAGTATCTTCCCTTGAAGAAAAAAAAATACCAAAATCTCAGAATTTACGATCTATTCATTCAATATTTCCCTTTTTAGAGGATAAATTCTCGCATTTAAATTATGTGTCAGATCTACTAATACCCCATCCCCCCCATCTGGAAATCTTGGTTCAAATACTTCAATGCTGGATCAAAGATGTTCCTTCTTTGCATTTCTTGCGATTTTTTTTCCACGAATATCATAATTTGAATAGTCTCATTACTTCAAATAAATCCACTCACGTCTTTTCAAAAAGAAAGAAAAGATTCTTTTGGTTCCTACATAATTCATATGTATATGAATGCGAATATCTATTCCTGTTTCTTCGTAAAAAGTCTTCTTATTTACGATCAACATCTTCTGGAGTCTTTCTTGAGCGAACACATTTCTATGGAAAAATAGAATA